CAATCAAATAAGGTTTTCGTTAGAAAAAGATTCTATAAAAGCAATGATAAATAGATACTAATAGAGCAAGAAAAGAAGGAAATAAAAAAAAACATAGTATAGAAAAGATATCCAAAATTATATCGAAATCACTATCCTACCCTTAGTTTTTATTTCCTTAATTTAATTCCTTAATTTAATTCCTTAATTTAATTGAATTTCGTTTGATTAGGGCAAAGTTCCTTAAAAACCTCTGCCTTTTTTAAAATATCCTGAACAGTTCCTGTAGGCTGAGCGCCTTTTTCAAGGAAATAGAGAATAGCGGGAACGTTTAAATAAGTTTGATTCTTGATCGGATCATAAAAACCCACTTTCCGAAGATCTCTTCCTTCTCTTCGGGATCGAACATCAATTGCAACGATTCGATAGACGGCTCATCGGGATAGATGTAAATGAAAAAGAACCCCCCCCTAGAACCGTATAGGAAGTTTTCTCCTCGTACGGCTCGAGAAAAAATGATTTGAAGTTTTGTCTATGGATAAAATTATAATAAATAGTAAAGGAATCCGTAAAAGAAATTAGCCTATAAGTTAACTCATAGTCATTTTTATTTAATTTCCTTCCTGAAAACTAAAAAATCATTTGTACTCATAACTCAAGTTCAATAATTATCAAATATATTAAAGAAAATTAAGATATTTTTTTATTGAGTGGTCTTTAACCCCCTTTTGTCTCGTTGAAAATCTATTTGGATTCTTTATTCGGATCTGTGAGACAATTGAAGCGGTGTTTCCTTGTTCTGGGATCCTTTATCTTTGTTTTAAATCATTGGGTTTAGACATTACTTCGGTGCTTCTTAATCCTTTCAAAATGGTAGCAACATACCCCTTTTGTGATTTCTTTCTAGAATCATACCGACGGTTGATTCGTGCGCGATACACTGTGGATCGAAAAAGTTTTGCGGTTCCAACAATTTTTTTTTTGAATTGAAAATTTGCTCGAATCGGATCCTTTCGATTTCTATATCGAAGATATACTTACGAAGTTGTTCCAATTTATTGATTGGCATTAACCCTAGATCGTTGCCCCTGAGAAATTAATCAATACTTTCTACTCGAGCTCCATCATGAACTATTTACATTACAACCCAATAAAAACAACCCAATAAAAAAAGAAGGGTTCTAGTAGAATAGAACAAACGACGTCGAGCCAAGAGCACCTTCATTCCTATATAAAATAAAATGGTGGATGTAAGAATAAAAATCCACACCGGATCGTGTCCTTCAAGTCGCACGTTGCTTTCTACCACATCGTTTTAAACGAAGTTTTACCATAACATTCCTCTAATTTGGAACCAGTATGGAATTGATTCAATTATGGAATCATGAATAGTCATTGGTTCAGTCGGTACAGAGACATAGTCATTTATATTTTTTCTTAGCTACATAGATAATAAATATTTTTCTGAAGAAATCTTAGCAAGACCCGGGCTTTTTTTGTATGAACGGAACTTTTTTCTATAAATCTATATCTAAAAAAAATATCTAAAAGAAATATCCAGAAATCTAAATATAGAAATAACATAACTAACAGAAATAACACGAATAAATAAATTCTATTTGACTCTGCCTGTTCAAGTGACTCAATAAGATAGACTGACCCATTTCCAACTTCTCAAAGATTCAACCCATAAGGAATCATTACAAATCTTGATAATTGAAAAAGTTTCCTACTTCGACATCATTATTTGAGTCAAGTTTTACTTTTACAGTAAAGCCTACATTTGATTATCATAAGAAATAAGAATCTCTGTTTCTTTTCGATCGAATAGAATTGTCAATGATTTAAAGCAAATAAGCTAAATAGATCGAACAATAAAAAGAAATATCATTGTTAAATATTTAAATTTGAATATTTTAGGGATGCAAATTCTTTTTCACAAAAATAGAAAGACTATTGTCACTGAAATAGGATAACAATACATACCTATAGGCTACGCACTTCCTCGTTTTATATGTATTTTCATATTTTGTTTAACCTGAGGTTAAGTAATCTTTCTGCAACTGTGATCTATGTCCCATCTTATCTTTATCTGGATCACAAAAGGATTCAGTTACATTTGCATGTCATTTGAACTCGATTTAGTTCAGTTTGTGAAAAACTGAGATATGATTCCGAAAAGAATCATTCAAAATCAAAAAAGAAAGAAGAATAATATTCTATCCAATATTAGACCTTGAAACAGAACCTTGTTGAACAAAAAAGATGTATTCGGATACAATGGATATGCTCTGGGACGGAAGGATTCGAACCTCCGAATAGCGGGACCAAAACCCGTTGCCTTACCACTTGGCTACGCCCCATTTATATTTTTATTGGACACTAATACTAATAAAGAATAATATTGGTATTAAGTGTTCGTCAATTCCAGCCCAACTATCTATAGAAAATCTTTCTTCTTTATTCTTCTTTATAGAATATTATAGAATATATTATAGATTCGTGCTAGGATTTTGACATGTGTATATCTAGAATTCAACTGAATTTATTGATCATTACATACAATTCAATTAAGATATTGTATGAAAGTATGATTTCTTCTATTCTCCTTTGAGAATTGGAGGATTTTTGATTGAGCGGAAAAAGAAGGAGTTTTTTGTCTACCTTACTTTCTTCATTTTTCCTTATATAAATAACTCAATCAAAATGCAATTATCTCGACGAACAAAATGTCTGTTATGCTTAATATCTTTAGTTTGATCTGTCTTAATTCTGCCCTTTATCCGAGTAGTCTTTTCTTCGCCAAATTGCCCGAAGCCTATGCTTTTTTGAATCCAATCGTAGATGTTATGCCAGTCATACCCCTGTTCTTTTTTCTTTTAGCCTTTGTTTGGCAAGCTGCTGTAAGTTTTCGATAAGATCTTGAATACTATCCTAGAAAATTCATGATTTATTCGAGAAAAATTATAACAATTGATAAGATCAAATAAGTCTGGGAGTATGAACCTTCAATTCAAACATTGAAATTCTTGGATAGCCGCATTTGGCTCGCCCCATTTCCCGATTCTAATCCTTTTTCCGGCGAAAGACCTTATTAGGTTAGGGTCCCTTAGAATATCTAATTGTGGGTATGAAAGTGATTTGTGATAATCAAAGACTCTTATTACAAATTTAAACTTCAGTTGAATTTCTGAACATTCTTTTCTATTTATAGAATTCATTTCTTGGTGTCAAAATAGGATATGTGATATAAAAATGGAGGATCTATTATTTTTTCTCGTTTTTCTTTTTCAAAAAATGATCTTGGAGGTTGTGTAATGCTTACTCTCAAACTTTTCGTTTACACAGTAGTAATATTCTTTGTTTCTCTCTTCATCTTTGGATTCCTATCCAATGATCCAGGACGTAATCCTGGACGTGAAGAATAAAATAAAAATTTCGTTTTTCTTGCTTGATTTTACAATTTTCTTAAGATTTTATTTTATATATTCATATTCCATACGTTTAACTAGTAAAAAAATCAAAAGGGGTTTGCGAAATTTGAAAGAAAAAAATAGAAAGTCATCAACGGAAACGGAAAGAGAGGGATTCGAACCCTCGGTACGAATAACTCGTACAACGGATTAGCAATCCGCCGCTTTCGTCCACTCAGCCATCTCTCCCAATTGAAAAAGATAATTACTATGTTACATTCCACATCAAGTAAGGATTAATGAAAGTATTTCTTTCACATTCTTTATCGTTATTATATAATTAGCAATTCCATTTAGATGCTCGAAAGATCCAAATAGAAAGATAAATAAAGAAGCCCTTCTTGCTTTTATTTTGTTCGAAGTGCCTTTTGGGCCTGGCCCGGTCAATACCCAGCCGGGCCTTTTTTTGTTCCAACGAATTCCATATATTTATAGGTATAGGAAACATACTCTAAAAAAGATACCCAATTTGGTATCTGTGTAAGAATTTCCATTGTGGGGTTTACATATACTTATCATTTTTGTTATAATGGAAATTGAAAGGATTAAGAATCAATTAAGTATCTTTTGTAGTTTCTTATGTCATTAGGCAAACCCAATTTTAGATTAAAATCCAAGAATCATTCAGGAATTCTCAGTCAACGAATAGTTAATGGTTCCCATTTGTGATAAATTTTGGCTTTTTTGAATGAAAATATACATTTGATTTTTCAATAGAAAAGTGAGGGGAAGTTTTTCGACATTGTATGTTTTGAGATACTATACAATCAATCGAAGGGGTGGTCAAACAAAAGGGGAAAAGGGTTTCTTTTAGAATTTTTATAAATTTAGAAAAAAAGGATTAAATTAAAAAAGGGATGCAAGTACAATAAACTAAAGTTTAGTAATCCAACCCAGAAAATTTTATCCTATTTTGTATCGTTTTGGCGGCATGGCCGAGTGGTAAGGCGGGGGACTGCAAATCCTTTTTCCCCAGTTCAAATCCGGGTGCCGCCTCATCAACAAACGAATCAAAATTTATTATCTGCTGATATAAATCACCCAAATTTTACCCAGCAGAACAGAATAAGGCGATTGTTGATACTTGGTTGATTCTAAACATCTGTTCTGGGGATTTTGTAAAAGATTGGAAATCTTTCAATCTAAAATTCAAAGAAAGATTATATTATAATGGTCGAAACTTCCCGATTCCCTTCTACTGCTAATGTAATATCTACTGATTGGGTCTTGAATTTCATTGGCATAGCCGGCGGGCGGCTAACTAGTTGTGGAAAGTCCCTTATGTAATCTACATATATAGACTCGCGAGAATCTCTGAGTGTTCAGGCATTCAATCACTATTAGATTGAGATTGGATGGATAATTTACTTTTTTATAGAAAAAGTAAAAAAAAAATTATTATTTTTTTTTAACCCCTCGTCAAGAGTATAATATACTATCTCCCAACTGCTTCAGAGAGACAATCGGGAAAGGAAGGGGTACGGATTAGATCAAATAGGAAATAAAAGTATGTAATAGATAGCAATTGATCTATTTGTACTTTGAAGGGCAACAAAGAATGGGCCCTCTTTTTTTATTACTATATATATATGTTCCATTAGTAACATTCCTTTGTAGCGTCATTGTGTATTTTAGTTGTGTTTAGTCTTTCCCGATTAGAAATCATATAGGAATTTTTTAGAAATGTATTTATTGGATTGGTTCATCAATAGTGTTCGACCAGAATCCCTTTTTGACTCTGGACCATGGATTCTACTATTATTAGTGAGCAATACAATAATGGAATATTTCTATCATAAAGATAAGGGACATAATTGACATGGATATAGTAAGTCTCGCTTGGGCTGCTTTAATGGTAGTCTTTACATTTTCCCTTTCACTCGTAGTATGGGGAAGAAGTGGACTTTAGAAGCACTACTAATTTAGTTTAGGAATGAAACGGTATCAATTGTTTTATAGATCGTTCTGCAACGCATTTTTTATTTTTTATTTGAATTGAAATAATTTTCAAATCAAAATTTATTCATTTCGAAATTCCATTGGATTCTAGTGGAGAAATGTATTATATAACAGTAAAACAATTATTTAAGAAATAAAGAGAATTGGGTCCTACGTTAATTCCATATATGGATTAATCACTATATATATTGAAGATAGAAGCTAATATAGTATACCAACTTTATTAGAAAGTAAAGTACAACTTTATACACTACTATAACACTAATAGAGAGTATGGGAAGAAATTTCTTTCTTACCATACTCTCGGATCTCATAGAATACCGCCCATTATAGCCCGTTGATTTCATTTAAGACGCAAAAAAATAATCCTTTTGATTTGATTTCTTCAACTATTGATAAGAACTCAGAAGTCAAGTTTCATTTCAAGTAATTAATTATTTTGACTGACTGTTTTTACGTAAATGATAAGTAGAAAAGCAGTAGGAACTAAAATGAACAGTGCAGTAGCAATAAATGCAAGAATATTTACTTCCATAATCTCAATCTCATCGTTTTTTTATTTCACAATAACTCGGGATTTAATCCCATAGAGATGATAAATCTTTCACCCGTCAATTCAATGAATGCATTACCTATCGATGATCTTGAATCGGATCAATATCATGAATAACAATATCTGAGCTATTAAATTAATTCGTCGTCGAGAATTGAATAGTATAACATACGAAGATCTTTTATCCATACCGAATCTAAGATTGGATTCCCGGACCAATCAAAAATTCCTTTATTTATCCTTCTTTTCTGTTCTTTCTTTTCTATAACCTACCTTAGGTCTTCCGTATAGAACCATCAAATGAAGTATCCTCGTCCGTTTCCATTAACTACAAAACGCCAACAAAAAATACAAGCGAAGTGGAAAAAGAGAGGAATTAGGTTGTAAATTTGAATGATCCAATTTTCTTTGGAAGACAAAGAAGTATGAGAAAGATGAGTCGCGGGAGAAAAGATGGAATATTCTATCAACTTCACTATTTTAGTTATTTTCATTTTATTTTAGTTTAGGATTTGTTCTTTCTTCGACAGAATCCTGAAAAAAAGAGGAGAAACCCCTTCGGAATTAAATTATGATCTCTGTCCCTTCTTTCATTTCACATAAAATGGAGAGGTGAATTGATGTACTTATTGGATCCGTCGGGACTGACGGGGCTCGAACCCGCAACGTCCGCCTTGACAGGGCGGTGCTCTTGCCTATTGAACTACAATCCCAGGGAAATAAGAAGAGATCTAACAGAAAATTTGGATTCTTTTTTCTTCTCTCTTATCAGGTATTTCTTAAGAACAAGAGGGTTCTACCATCTGATAGTAGATTGGCGAATTTTTGGGCCGAGCTGGATTTGAACCAGCGTAGACATATTGTCAACGAATTTACAGTCCGTCCCCATTAACCACTCGGGCATCGACCCAACGCCTAATTAGACGTTCCATAATCAACTTCCTTTCGTCTCCCAGGCGGACTTGACAAATACATTTCACTTTTGATAAAATCCTACTCCTATGGTCTTGGTATACCCCTAGAGGGACTTGAACCCTCGTTTTCTCCGTGAAAAAGAGAGGTCGTAACCACTGGACCATAGGGGCACCAATGGACCATAGGGGCCTATGGCCACCTTTAGGAAATCAAAAAGCACTACACAATACAAATACAATAGGGAATAAGGCCTAAGGCCACCTTAACTTAATATAAATCAGCCGAGGGACACCTTCTTTACCATTAAACTATACAATCTTTCAACTTTATTTCATTGGTCTTTCTCGTCTTTATCTCTCTCATTCAGAAAGAGTTTTGCATTGGATCCAAGAGACGGTACCTCTGAATCAGCATGCAAAAAAAATGATTTACCAAAGTCTGATTTGGGAATTATATTGAGCCCTAAATCATATCAAAGTCATATCAAATTATATATAGCCCTAAATAATACTGTCAACTGTCAATTGACGACAGGAGGGCAATAAAAGAAGAGAAAAGACATTAGGTATATCCGCCGGGTTCATCAATACAACATTCCTTTAGTTTTATGGTATTAAATAT